GTATTGAGAGGTAAAGGATAAAATCCTTTTAAGAAATAAAGTTTTTCATCGGAATATGAATCAAACCGAAAGACCCCTTAACTCTTTAAGTTGTGAATAGAACGAATCGCACTTTTACCACTAAACTATACCCGCAACAATGTGATTGTTGTATATGATACATGAATGGACCATTTGTCGAACAAGGGCATCAGACGTAATCAAGATAGAATCAGAACAAAATCAAAAAATTGGAGTGTTGACATGTTTCGTCGGGTGAATTTGATGAGATAGGAAAATCCAGTACCATTGAAATAACAATAACGAGTTCTTTTTTCTTTTGTTATTGTTATTTAGTGGCAGGTCTGTCCTGAAAAAACCATTGAAGTCAGAACACGAAATTTTATTGTGCAAGAATCCATATCTTTTTTTTTTCACTTTCATAATTTTTCAAGCCAAGCAAAGAAAACATTTTCTCAAAACAAAATTATCTTTAGTTATTTTCAACTAACTGCCCCAATTTTAGGAATTCAAGTCACTCAATTGGATTTAGTAAAAAAAAAGAATCATAGTATTTTTTCAGACTCAAGTAAGTGTTCAAGCTTTTTTTTGAAGAGAAGAAAGGAAGAAAGAAATGCTTTTGAATTAGAAATTCGTTCAAAATTCTATTATCTATTAGACTATTAGAAGATTATTCTAATTCGAATCAAATTATATTAAGATTCAAATATTATATTACAATTTTTGATTAAATGAAAATTGATATAATAAATCTGATTAATTAAAACTTATCAATAGGATAGGGGGCTTATTTTCTTTATTTTAGTTTCAAATCGAGTCGAGAAAAATCAAATAAAGAATAAAATAATCAGAGAGGTTTATCATAGAACCCTTTATTTTTATTTTGTTCCTATTGTTGTTGCTCCGTTAACAAAACAAACAAGTATTTTTGTTTTCAAATCAGATAATTGAAATTGTTTTATCTATGATTCATTGGAACAAAACAAGAAACATCCTAGCTGGGTTAATAACCTAGTGAGGGGAAAAGACCGTTCGTTTCGAACAAAATCAAAGAGATATTCATTACTTTATTTTTTACTTTACTTCTTTTTTTGGAGATATCACATTATCGAAATTGAATTTGAATTCAAATTGCTGCTAAACTAAAACAAAAAAATTTGTATCTTTTGTATCTTTGTATCTATACTCTAACTATAGAATCAAGAGAATCAATAAAGAAAAAAAAAAAAAAGAATTTTTTTTTTTAATTAATGCGTAACAATTAATGCGTAACATAGCAATTGTCTTTTTAAATTGGGAGAGATGGCTGAGTGGACTAAGGCGGCGGATTGCTAATCCGTTGTATGAGTTATTCGTACCGAGGGTTCGAATCCCTCTCTTTCCGTTCCCTCTAAGGATTGGGCTTGAGATTTTTCTTTGATTCTAAAGAAAAATCTCAAGCCCCCCTTTTTTTATAGTTTCGTTTCTGGAACCGAAAAAGTCATAAGATAAGAAAGAAAAAAAAAGAAAAGGAGAACCCTTTCTTTTGATTTTATTCCTCACGCCCAGGATTACGTCCTGGATCATTAGATAGGAATCCGAAGATGAAGAGAGAAACAAAGAATATCACTACTGTGTAAACGAAGAGTTTGAGAGTAAGCATTACACAATCTCCAAGGTTATTTTTTTTTTTTGAAAAAAAAAAGGGGGGGGGTAGATTATCCATTTTTATATCATACATCCTATTTTGACACCAAGAAATAAAGCGGTTTATAGAAAAGAAAGACATTTATTTTCCGAAATTCATTTGTCAGAAGATTCTTTCAGTACCAAAAGTATCTTTTATATCCACAATTAGTTATTGTGAGGGACCCTCATAGGATAGGGTCCTTGCTCATACTGGAAGTGGAAGATCAGAATGAAGAAATGCGGAGATCCAGATGCATTGCAACTATCCAAGAATTGCCATGTTTGAATCGAGGGTTCATAATGTAAGACTTATCTCATCTTATGTTATAATCTTTTCTTTTTTTTTTTCTTTTTTATCGAGTCAACCATGAATATTTGTAGGACGGTATTAAGGATCTCATCGAAAACTTACAGCAGCTTGCCAAACAAGGGCTAAGAGAAAAAAGAACACAGGTATGACTGGCATAATATCTACGATTGGATTGAAAATAGCATAAGCCTCAGGCAATTTGGCAAAGACAAAACCACTTGAGTGAAGGACGGAATTAAGCCAGATACAGATTAAACTAAAGATATTAAGCATAACAAAGATTTCATTCTTGGAGATAATTGTATTTTGTTTGAGTTATTGATATAAGGAAAAATGAAGAAAGTAAAGTAGACCAAAAACCCAAATACCGCTTTGTCTTCGACTCACCCAATCAAAGACAAGGATCCTTCCATTTTCAATTTTCAAATAAGAATTGAATTTCATACAATATCTTAATTGAATTCTATGTAATTATCAATAAATTAATGTAATGATCCGATCTATAAATTCTGTTTAATTCTTCCACAACTACACGTGTTAAACCCTAGCAACAATTAAACCTATTACAAAAAGAATGGGCGGGAATTGACGAACAATTAATACCGATATTAGTGTTTATTGTTGTCGAGACAAATCTAAATGGGGCGTGGCCAAGCGGTAAGGCAGTGGGTTTTGGTCCCGTGACTCGGAGGTTCGAATCCTTCCGTCCCAGAACAGTCCGATTCTATCAAAACAAAATAAAAGATTGTTCTATTTAACTTAACAAGACCAATCTTCTGTTTAAGAGTGTAATGTTGAATACATTGGGATCCTATTGCTGATTTCTAATAATTCACAAAAGGAAGAATTACAGTTGTCCTTTTATTTCTCACAAACCCAATTGAGCCCAAATAAGATGCAGATGTAACTTAATCCATTTGTGTTCAAGTAAGGTGGAAAGATAAATGAATTTAGAATTCAAAAAAAAAAGGTATGCTATTTAGCATATGCATGTCGTGTTCCCTTTCATATTGAGTTAGTTACTTAGGCAAACTTTCCCTCCTATATCTAGTTGAATTATCAATTCTTTGAATTAGAATGTGAAAGTGAAAGAAAGGCTTCTGTATTCCCTATTTCTCTCTATAGTCACTATATTTGAATAGGGTACTCATTTTCTGTTGATCCTGAATTCTAAACAGGAGGGGTTCTTAGTACTAATTTCAATTCTATTACGGGGTTTAAGGCTCCTAAAACTCAGTTGGGGTAAAATAAAACTAGGAATAAAACAAGCAATTGATCCGTGTCTGTTTAGTACACAAGTCAGAAATATAATCTAATTCAAAATCCAATTAAAGAAATTTTTTGAGTTTAGTTGTTTTTAGTTTAGTACTTCGAGAAAGAGTTGGATCCTTTATGATTGATCGTCTTGAAAAACCTGTTGAAGATGCAGATGAATGAATAATTCGTTTATTTGTGTTTTTTCTAATTTGTTTCATTGATACAAGAAAATATGGGGTTAATTTAATGAAATTGAATCCTTGCGGAGACTTCTATCGTTAAGTAGGTAAATAGAAATGCCGATCTCCATCCATCCATATAGAAAAATTAGAGTATCTAGTACTATGTACTGATTGAACCAATGACTATTCATGATTCATATTGAATCAAGTCCATACTGGACTGGTTCCAAACTGGAGGAATGTTATGGTAAAGCTTCGTGTAAAACGATGTGGTAGAAAGCAACTTGCGACTTGATTGAAGGGCATGATCAGTTGTGGATTCTTACATCCACCCCCCCTTTTTTATTTGTATATAGAAATGAAGGTGCTCTTGGCTCGACATAGTTTGTTCTGTTCTAGTCGAACCCCCATTTTTTTTTGTCGGGTTGAAGTAAATAGTACATGATGGAGCTCGGGTGGAAAGGATTAATTCATTTCTAAGAGGCAAGGATCTAGGGTTAGTGTCAATCAATAAGTTTGAACAACTTCGTAAGTATCTCGCCAATCAATATAGAAATCGAAAGGATCTAATTTGCACAAAAGTGTCAAATCCAAAAGGAAATCTTGTTAGAATTGGTAAACTATTTCGATCAAAAGTGGATTACACAGAAATCAATTGTTCGTATAATTCTTTCCTAGAAAGAAATCACAAAACAAAAGGTATGTTGCTGCCATTTTGAAACAATTTTAGGATCGCCGAAGTAATGCCTAAACCCAATGATCTAAAACAAAGATAAAGGATCCCGAAACAAGAAAACGCCATTTTCAATTGTCTCAACAATTTGATCAGAATAAGGAATAAAAAAATTATTTGAAACGAGACAGGGAGGGGGGGGGTAGTGTTAATCTACGTCTATCCCAATGAGCCATCCACCGAATCGTTGCAATTGATGTTCGATCCCGAAGAGAAGGAAGAGATCTTCGGAAAGTGGGTTTTTACGATCCGATAAAGAATCAAACTTATTTCTTATTTTAATGTTCCCAATATTCTATATTTCCTTGAAAAAGGTGCCCAACCTACAGGAACTGTTCATGATATTTCAAAGAAGGCAGGCGTTTTTCAGGAACTTCGTATTAATCAAACGAAATCTAAGCCCAATTCCCTTTTTTTGTTCTATTTCTATTTTTTACTATTCTATTGGTCCCATCCCATAGAATTTCATATTCTATAATATGATTTCCTTAGAATATATTCTATTATTATTAAATTCAAATTTTTAGAATAGAAAGAATCGAAATCAAATATATATACTTTTTTTGTGATATCATCTCCTATGCGATATGAGACGAATAGAAAAAAATGAAATGAATAGAGGAATTCAATAAATAGAATCCATAAAACTTAATTCTGGGATTACTCCCAATCGCGCGAGACCCCGCCAAAAATGGGTTGAGCTTGCTTATTGTATCTTTATGGATATTGAATATTTTTTTCTTCTTTATTTATTAATTTCATTTATTCTATTTCCTTTTTTTGATATTATTTTAGTGAATTGAATTTCTCCACCCCGACTTATTATTATTATTTCTTTATGTATGTACATTCTCGTTGTAGTACCAATCCGACACAAGCCCTTTTTTTATTGTTTATTGAAATGGGTTTCATTTCTGTTGTTTTTTCAATGTTCATATTGACAATAGTGTATTGACCAAATAGAATTCGATCGTAGATAAATAGATCTATTCATCTCTACCCCAAAAATCAAATCAGTTTTCTTTTTTACTTTATCCAAATTATATATAAAACAAATCAAATTATGGGTTCGTTGGATTTGATTTGACACAAGAAGTTTTTTCTAATCTCTTTATTTATGTCGATTTTGATCGTATCTACACGCCATAATTACATTCTTCGGGTTGCTAACTCAACGGTAGAGTACTCGGCTTTTAAGTGCGGCTAGAATCTTTTACACATTTGGATGAAGCAATGGATTCGTCCGTACTGTTGGTAGAGTTTGTAAGACCACGACTGATCCTTAAAGTGAATGAATGGAAAAAACAGCATGTCGTATCAATGAAGAACTCTAAGAGTACGTGATCCTTGCCGGATCGGTACAAAATCTTGCTGAAGGCGGGAAAATTCAAGTCATGGTTGGGTCGAGTGAATAAATGGATAGAGCCCTATGGCTCTAATTTTATAGGGAAACAAAAAGCAACGACCTTCTGCTCTTAATTCGAATGATTACCCGATCTAATTAAACGTTAGAAATCTATTAGTGCCTGATGCGGGAAAAGTTTCTTCCATAAAAAAATCAGTGGATTCTCTATTTTGTCACTGAATCCTAGCTATATCCCAATTTCAGAGTGGAGATAAATGTGTAGAAGAACAGTATATTGATAAACAGAATGCATTCTAAAATCAAAAGAGCGATTGAGTTGAAAAAATAAAGGACTTCTAGCCATCTCAGTAGTGTATTCTATAGTGAGTGTATTCTATAATGAATACAGACCCTTTGAGTGGAAAAGAGAGAATCCGTTGATTAGCCTATCTGTTCCGAGGTATCCAATCTTTTATTAGCTATATACCTTGTTTTGATTCGATCGCACTATGTATTATTTGATAACCCAAGAAAACCCCCTGTCTTTGGTTCAATCGGAATTTCAAATGGAAGAATTACAAGTTTATTTCAAAAAAAATAGATCTCGACAAAAGGACTTCCTATATCCACTTCTTTTTCGGGAGTATATTTATGCCCTTGCTCATGATTATGGTTTTACTAAAGCGATTCTTTATGAATCTGTGAAAAAATTAGGTTATGACAATAAATCTAGTTCACTAATTGTGAAACGTTTAATTACTCGAATGTATCAACAGAATCATTTGATTCTTTCTTTAAATGATTCTCAAAAAAATAAATTTTGGGGGTACAAGAATCATTTTGATTCTCAAATCATATCAGAGGGGTTTGCTGTCATTGTGGAAATTCCATTCTCGCGGCGATTAGTACCCTCTCTAGAAGGTAAAGAAATAGTCAAATCACATAATTTAAGATCAATTCATTCACTATTTCCATTCTTCGAGGATCAATTTTCACATTTAAATCATGTGTTAGATATACTAATACCCCACCCCACCCATCTGGAACTTTTGGTTCAAACCCTTCGCTGGTGTATACAAGATGCCGCTTCTTTGCATTTATTACGATTCTTTTTTTACGAGTATTTTAATTGGAATAGTATTATTACTCAAAAAAAAACCATTTCGGGTTTTTCAAAAAAAGAGAATCAAAGATTATTCTTGTTCCTATATAATTCTCATGTATATGAATGCGAATCCATATTTGTCTTTCTCCGCAAACAATCTTCTTATTTACGATTAACATCTTATAGAGCCTTTCTGGAGCGAACCTATTTCTATAGAAAAATGGAGCATCCTGTAGTAATTTTTCAAAATGATTTGAATTTTATCCTGAGGTTGTTCGGGGAGCCTTTCATGCATTATGTCAGATATCGGGGAAAAGCCATTCTGGTTTCAAAGGGGACTCCTCTTCTGATGAATAAATGGAACTATTACCTTATAAATCTCTGGCAATGTTATTTTCACTTGTGGTCTCAATTGGATAGGATTTATACAACCCAATTAGCCAATCATTATTTCGATTTTATGGACTATCTTTCAAGTGTACGACTAAATACTTCAGTAGTAAGGAGTCAAATGTTAGATAAGTCATTTATTATGGATATTCCGATTAAGAAGTTTGATAGTATAGTCCCAATTATTCCTTTGATTGGATCATTGGCTAAAGCGAAATTTTGTAATGTATCGGGCAACCCCACAAGTAAGCCGGCTTGGACCGATTCATCGGATTCTGATATTATCGATAGATTTGGGCGGATATACAAAAATCTTTCTCATTATTACAGTGGATCCTCAAAAAAAAAGAGTTTGTATCGAATAAAGTATATACTTCGACTTTCCTGTGCTAGAACTTTGGCTCGTAAACACAAAAGTACTGTACGTTCCTTTTTAAAAAGGTTAGGTTCGAAATTTTTGGAAGAATTTTTTATGGAACAAAAACAAGTTCTTTCTTTGATCTTTCCCCA